TCCTGAAGCGAGAGTGTCTTTGATAGTGGAATTCGCTATGTCTAACTCTTCTGTCTAGTCTTGTTTTCCTATCTAATCGGTAGTATCTCTTTGGAATAGGGAGTTTTTAGTTCCGGGATTAAAAGCTTCTTTTAAAGGAGCGCGGCGATCGAGTGACTTCATAGAAGGCACGAGGGAAGCAAGCGTATGAGCTTAACATGTTTTATTTCAGGTTTGAAGTTGCCTTTGTTAACTGTTCCAGTTGTTTTCACTTGTTAATTGAACTAGGAGCTGAAACCAGACCAATGACATATTTCCGATTTCCGACCTGAGTGGGGAAGCTAATGTTGCTAGGAGTCCCTTTAGCTGTTTCACTCTTGAGTTAAGAGCTCGAGTGAAGAGTTGATGAGTTATTGTTCTTATCTTAATTGAAACAGTGTAGTTCAAACGAGCCCTTGAATTCCTTCTTAGGTCGGAATTACAGACAGGGCTACAGTTCTACCGAGCTCTATACGAACTGGACGAAGGGCGGTGGGGAGGGTCAGTGAAAGCTTTAGTTTAGTTTGTCTAGTCAGTGCACTTTGAAACAAGCGAAATCAAAGCAGCCCTCTCGGAACGCCGGAGCCAGGAGTGGTGATGTCTCGCATTAGTACGGCGCACAGCTCTGAGTTCAAACCCTTCAATTCAAGGAAGTAGCAAATATCCACCAACGAGTAGGGAAGGCAGCGATGCCACCAGCTTTGTGTGAACGAGGCCGTCAAGGAGAACGAACGGTTCTTTCTGTTAGAGGTGAGAAACCGGAAGGAATTGTCTTTAAAGAGTAACAGAAAATGGTATGTTATTTTTCTGCCTCCGCTCAAGACTCACACTCCTTGGCGAACTGGAACAACGTTGGAAAACTCAAAAGCTCTGGCTCGAGCTACGCGTTGGCCCTAAATGCAACGGCATTTGCTTGCCCAGTTGCTTCTTCTTTTGGCGATAGACCATATCCACACCCTTCTTGCTTGAAAGGGGAGCTACTTGATGAGGGAGAAGAATAACTCCTAAACCGTCGACCCCATAACTCTTTGATCTCCGAATTTTGAGTATCCTACTTTCACGCAATTCACAGGGTTCAACAAGCAATCGATATTTCACGATCAAGGGTGTAATACTCTTTGTAGTAGCGGTCCTTATATAGAGTATTAACAATCGAAATATGGGCGCTCAAATCTCTATTTGAGGGGGCTTCTTCCTATACCTCTTCATTCCATTGGACCCAGAAATGATACATTGGAAGAATCGGTTGGGTCTTCCAATATCAATAGGTTGGTTGTTTCGCTCCTGTATCTGGAAAAAGATCTCTGAGAGTTGTTTCCTGAATCCGAAAGAGAGTACTTGGGTTCTCCCAATAACTCAAAAGTGTAGCATGCCTGAATCGGTTCGCGGTGGTGGAGGAACTGGATCGGAAAAAAGAGTGATTCTAGTTGTAAGATATCTAATGAAACCGCCGCTTGAATTGAGATCTTATTCAAAGAGAAAGATATCAAATATCTGGAGTGGATTTTTGTATATTATATGGATGATCCGATCCGCAAGGACCCTGATTGGGAATTGTTTTATCTTCTCTGAAGAAGAGGCGAAATAGAATCAACTTGAATTCGGGACCGCTATTCTAAATCTTAGTGAAACACTGGATTTCTTATCTCATGTTTGCTTTTCGTGAAAAAATACCAACGTGGGTCAACTATTCAATCAAATGATATTGAGCATGTTTCCCATCTATTCTCGAGAAACAGGTGGGCTATTTATTTGAAAAATTGTGCTCAATTTCATATGTGGCAATTTCGCCAAGACCTCTTCGGGGGAAGAATCCGCACGAATCGGATTTTTTGAGGAACGAGATCATTTTTTTTGGTTAGACAATGGGTAAACAAGGATCGGTTTTTTAGAAAGAGAAAGGTACGGAATGTATCGTCAAATATGAAGATTCCACAAGGTCAAGGCGTTCAAGTAACGGATTCGAATTCTAGCCAACGGAAAGGATCTTCTGATCAATCCAGAGATCATTTGGATTCCATTAGTAATTTTGATTCGGAATCTCACATAAATCAAAGAGAGATTCAACCACTAAAAGAAAGATCTTTCTTTTGTCCTTGTCCCCGATCGGAAAATAAAGAACTGGTTACTATATTAAAGATAATTAAGTATTTCAAAAATACTGTCTCAATGAATCCTATTTCATCAGATCCGGGGTGTGATAGGGTTCTGAAGGATGAACCGGATATGGACAGTTCCCATAAGATTTCAGTCTTGAACAAAAATCCATTTTAGGATTGATTTCATCTATTCCCTGACCGGAACAGGGGAGGATACACGTTACACCACGATTTGGAATCCGAAGAGATATTGAAAGAAATGGCAGATCTATTCACTCTATCAATAACCGAGCCGGATCTGGTGTATCATAAGGGATTTGCCTCTTCCATTGATTCCTACGGATTGGATCAAAAACAATTCTTGAACGGTCAATGCAATTGAAAAAAATAAATCTTTATTGGTTCTACCTCTTTTTTATGAAGAGGGTGAATCTTTTTCTCGAAGGATCAGAAAAAAATGGGTTCAGATCTCCTACCTGCGGGAATGATTTGGAAGATCCAAAACCGAAAATCGTGGTATTTGCTAGCAACGACATAATGGAGGCAGTCAATCAATATAGATTGATCCGAAATCGGATTCAAATCCAATATAGTACCTATGGATAAGAAATCTATTGAATAGATTCTTTTTAATGACGATCGCAACTTCGAATATGTAATGAAAAGGAAGAAAATAGGAAAGGATACTCTGAATCATAGAACTATAATGAAATATACGATCAACCAACATTTATCGAATTTGAAAAAGAGTCAGAAGCGATCCTCTTATCTTGATTTCTCGAACCGAGAGATCCATGAATCGGGATCCTGATGCATATAGATACAAATGGTCCAATGGGGGAGCCCAGGAACATTTGGAACATTTCGTTTCGGAACAGAAGAGCCGTTTTCAAATAGTGTTCGGTCGATTACGTATTAATCAATATTCGATTGATTGGTCTGAGGTTATCGACAAAAAAGATTTGTCTAAGCCGCCTTTTTGTCCAAGTTGCTTTTCTTTTTGTCTAACTCACTTCCTTTTTTATGTGTGAGTTTCGGGACTATCCCCATTCATAGGTCTGAGATCTACATCTATGAATTGAAAGGTCCGAATGATCAACTCTGCAATCAGAATCAATAGGTCTTCAAATTGTTCATTTGATAAAATGGAAACCCTTCTTATTAGATGATCATGATACTTCCCGAAAATATAAATTCTGGATCAATGGCCTTTTTGTTCAATAAGATACCAAAGTGGATGATTGACTCATTCCATACTAGACGCAGGATGGATGGAATTCAGATAACGCGGATTCCTATTTATCAATGATATTCCACAATCAAGACAATTGGCTTCATCCCGTGAAACCATTTCATAGAAGTTCATTGATATCTTCTTTTTATCATATTAAACGATTTTACACAAAGTGTTGACGAACCCTTGTTTGTACAAATCTTTCCATTTTCCAAGTCGATACGATCCATTCGTTCGTAGAACTATTTACTCGATCGCAGACATTTCTGGAACACCTCTAACAGAGGGACAAATAGTCAATTTTGAAAGAACTTATTGTCAATTTCAGATATGAATCTATCTGATTCAGAAGGGAAGAACTTGCATCAGTATCTCAATTCAAACATGGGTTTGATTCACCCTCCATGCATGTTCTGATAAATATTGACCAAAGAGGAAAAATAGATGCCCCGCTAAGACGAAGAAAGTATCCTCCCTTTGATGTGCTTCTTGATGACACTTGGGATCAAAGAATCAAGAAATGGAGCCGGGTCCAGGCGAGTGTAGTCGTTCCAAGTCTTCCATTCGCTTCGCATAGGCGGGTAGGGCGTGAGCAGGCGCTGGAGTCAGCCTTGAAATCCAGTTTAGGAATCTAGGCTCTTGCCATTAGAAAATCAAATAAAGCCTTAAGCCGCTAAGCGGGCATGAATGTCCTATCTTTTCTTTCTAAGCCGTGGTCTTGAAAAAAGGTCCATATATGGCATCCGCAGGGCTCTCGAAGTCGGATCAACAAGTCTATTGGGCGCGAGAGGATCTATTCAGGCCCTCTCTTAGCTCTCGCTCCTTTTGTCCTTTCTCACCTTTACAGAAGCATCCATGATCGTGTGACCAAAACAAAACCCTTTCTCGGCCTTCCTTCTGGGGCCCTCTCTGGAACTGGAATATTTCAAACAAGAGGAGAAGCCGATCAGTAGCAGCTGTCAAATCGTGTGATAAAACATCCATATTCCCTTTCAACTTCCCCTGTCTGATTGAAGGTACCATTCATGGGTATCCTCTTCAACACAGTAGCCAACCTAGATTCATCTGGTTTTCTCGGTGACTTCCTTCGACCAAGTCCTTTGCTTTTTTTTTGGCACAGTATGAGGATGAGACTCACTTCTGACTTAGAACCCTATAAACTATTCAAAGGACTGAGCTGCCGAAAATTACCTACTGAGAATTGACTCGAACTTCTAGTCAGGTAGGACCCATTAGGACGGAGACATCGAGGCTAAGAGCCTCATATTCTATGAAGAAAGATTCTCGGTGCATAAAGAGACCTCGATTTGAGCTCTAATAGTAATAGTAAGCACAGGAAGATGCTGGCTGAGTCGAAAGACGAAGGAAGTAGTGAAAGCAGGGTAACGGGGCCTAGGCCGTGAAGGTAAAGTAGGGCAAGGAGTTTCAAGTTACCTTCCCTTAGCCGCTATATTTCTAGAATAAATGAATTGCCTTTCAATTCGAAATAGATATTGGATTAAAGTAAGCTAAATAGTGGGGGTGCATTTTCCACGGTCCTTTGATTTTGCCTTTTGACTCTCTTATTCTGATTTTCCTTCGTCAAACGTCCATCTTCTATGCCAGATCTTGTCTTTGAAGTCTCCGGCCCGAAGCTACCAATCCACTACTTTACTGAGCCATTTAGTCAATGACAGATGCGCTGACCAGACTGCGCTACACCTTGTCTTACCCACTCACTAGCTCTTCGTCGTTCACCTCACTGCCGATCGTTAGCTCCTTATCTACGCTAAATGTCCGTACCCTACTTTCTTTTTCGCGAAGAGTCCCTTATCAAACATACTTTTATTTTGTCAAGGCTCGGGAGGGCATCAGCTGTAGATGATACCCGAAAGTACCCGCCCGCTAAGAAAAGAAGACCTGGTCAATCGTATACGATCAACAAAATATCCGTTGCTATTGGACTTGGATAGTAACGGAGTCTTGCTAACATAAAGCTGAGAGCAAGCATTTCTTCCGCTTGATCAGGGCTATTTGAACTAGTTCTTGAAGTTCAATCTGATCTCAACATTGGCCAAAAGGAAAGGGGACTAGCTGGTTTTTTCCTTTATATACTAGAATTTGACCGCGTAATTCAATGAAGCGAGTCAAAGAACAGAGCTATTAACATAGCGGTAGCGGTGAAGCGAGTATTTGAGAACGAGACGATGGATGAAATGAAGGTTGGACACTAGTAGATAGGACATTCCCATAGGCAACTGCTGGTGATAGAGTAAGTGTTGAAGACTCGGTTGTTGGAGAAGAAGGTTTTGCACTCATAGGCCTCACCATCAGATGCCGAATCCGCTTCAACCGGAATCGAAGAAGGATCAAAAAGCAAGGTCGCTATGAAGGCTGTCATAAGCCGGTTATCCCTGTCTGTGGTAACTCTGACACCTTTAGCTTCATCGAAAGGTTAAGGCTTCGTTAAACAGGCTAGCTACAAAACTACAATCGTTAAAGAGCACGGACTCGATGGCTCTAAAGAAAGAGAGCTACCTCACCTCAAATAGTCACCGCCACTTCTAGCTATTCTTCTTGGCTTACTCAGGTGATCTAATGTTTGGGCAAGCCTCACTCAAAGCAATTCAGTCCCTCCGCCTTCTAAATGCAGATTCAATAGCACCGGTGACGAAAGCAAAGGATATTCAATCCACTTTCTTGTGGGCCTGCTTCTTTCCGTTCTTTCTCTTCTTTTGTTTGCAGAGGTGTGTGTTGCGCCACGCATACAATTTGATTAGCCAAAGGGTGACTTTACCACTCGCTTCTGATTCCAATGGATATGGGTTAGATGGATGGAGTCTTCCTTATTTCTGTGTACAGGATAAACCCCTCTCGAATAGGCTGATCGGTGATACGTGATTTTGGAATAAAAGCTAGACGACTCAGCTCTCTTCTCATCTCAAAGCTCGACCTCTGCCACTACTACTGCTTCCCCCATACTTCTCATTCTTTGCTTTCATCCATAAAAAAATAAATTCCATCGAGTTTCCGGCCTTGAAGTCCATATATAGATTCCCGTAGTTCATCTCAACTTGACCAACCATTGAGAATGGAACAAATAGGGGAGATTTCATTCTTCTCTATTGTCTTTCAACCGCTTCGCCTTCCACCTTCAGCGTCGCACCTAACCCGTGGGACGGGACCTTCGGTCTAGCCTTTGTTCGGGTATGGGACCGACCAACTCTTTTGTTTGGGTCGATCCTTGAGTGTGTGGACCGATTATTTAGTTGCTTCCTGAAATCCCCTTCTGCAGCTGGTAGTAATTCTGTAATCAAATCTTGTACTTCTCAACTTCGTCGATACTCAAAGAACTTATTTATTCTTAACAATTCTCTTTTTCATGAGTCATGAATCCTTCATTGATGTCCTATGCCGATCTTAGACCTAGTTCTCCTTTTTTTTTCGCAGCGGTTTGTTTTTTATTTTTGAAATCCCACCAAATTCAATTCATTTTCTTGCTACCTTCCGTATTAGAACATAGAAAATACGCGTTACGCCCTTTGTCTACATCATGAAGCGCGGGTAGAGCAAGAACTATGAGCGGGTAAACCGGGGATGAGAGTTGGCTATGAGCTAGACTAGAGGGAAAGCGGAGAATCGAAAAGCAATGCGCTAGTCAGTCTAGTAGGATCGGGTAGGTAAATGAAGAAGGGGGTTGCCCGATTCCTTATGTGATGCTTTTATTTGATCCCCTTTGGCATGATCATTTCGAAGTTATTTCATAACATAAGACAGTCTTTTTTTCGGAAATCTAAATAGCTGTTGAGCGGAACGGAAGGTTTATCCGCCCTCCCGCGCTAAGGGCGCTGCATCGGCGGTAAGAGCAGTAGACCCGCCCGCAATGGAAACTGAGCAAATCCCCTTCGAATTATGAACCTATTTTTTTTCGCACTAGTGTACTACTATGGAAAGCCAGTAAAAAGGCAGCCAGGAGTGCGAGAACAGAGTTACCGATCGAATGGAACTAGTTGAATAAGAGTAAGATAACCTTAACTGAATGTAATCCACCCTTTACTCTGCCGGCTTTCCTAGTCTCGTTAGCCCTCCCTTGTATAGAATCCTGCTAGGGAGCCCTCGTTTGGCCCCTTTTGCCTCGCCTGATACGACATGGATTTCATAAACCAGGTCTTTTGTTTACCAATACAACTACTTTCTCTTTTACCACATACATGGCGCTATGTAATAAGCCCTCATAGACACAAATTGATTGACTTGATAAGGAAATACGCAGTACAACACTGCCCACCTTATAGACAGAGATAAAACCCAGTACTTACTATCTTAAAGAACAGATAGAATGATTCACTTTACGAAAAAATAAACAAAGATATCAAACTTGGGTCATTAGTTAATGCTGGACCTGTAGCATAATCATTGATTATTGACTTATCCGTAATCGAACCTGCCATCGACACAGCCTCTTCCCCAGTTGATAACCTGGCCTTGGAACTGGCCTAACAACTTAGGGTGGAGCCACTAAGCTTTGATCTACGCGCACTATCTTCCTCGGCTACTAATGCCTCAAGCTTATGAACAAGCCGAGATAGCCCTACTCGTAGTCATTTTCCTACCTAAGGGTAGTGAGTGGCCTCACTTGATAGAGACCCGAGCGTACCGCTTTCAGTTGTTATGGATACCTTTGAAGTTCCCGTTGTTAGCTGTCGAATGGCCGGTTTCAAGTAACGAAGCAAAGGAAAGATAGAACCGAAATCCTTTTTTTTATCTGGCATTAACTTAGAACTGCGTGCATCTAAAGCACCTTTTACTAAGATCAATGTAGTTGTATGTAAACCTAGAGCAATAGCATGATGAACCAAAAAGTCTCCAGGACCTAATAAAGAATTAGTATTGTAATTAATAGCATTTAACCAACCAGGCAACCAAATGCTTCGACCCGCATTGAATGCCGGGCCGCTCGTTGAAGATAAAAGTACATCAAACCCATATGCAGTTTTACCATGAGCCGATTGGATCCATTGAGCAAATATGGGTTCGATTCAAATTTCTTTTTCCGGAGTACCAAAAGCCAGCATGACATCATTATGAACATAAAGCCCCAAGGTATGGAATCCCAGAAAGAGGCTGGCCCAACTTAAATGAGATATGATAGCTTCCTTATGGTCTAACATTCTTGCCAATACATTATCTTCATTTTGCTCGGGGTTGTAATCTCTAATGAAAAATATAGCTCCATGTATGTAGTGACTGTCATGATAAATCCTGCGATATATTGGTGATGAGTATATAATGCAGCTTTAGTAGTCAAGTCTTGTGCTATGAATGCGTATGCAGGTAAAGAGTACATGTGTTGAGCTACCAGGGATGTAATAACCCCTAAAGAAGCTAGAGCAAGACCTAATTGAAAATGAAGCGAATTGTTGATTGTATCATAAAGACCCTTATGTCCCCGTCCCAATCGCCCTCCCGGAGGAATATGTGCATCTAAAAGATCCTTGATACTGTGTCCAATCCCGAAATTTGTTCTATACATATGACCAGCAACAATAAAAATAAATGCAATAGCTAAATGATGATGAGCAATATCAGTCAGCCATAAACTTTGTGTTTGTGGATGGAATCCTCCGAGAAGAGTTAGAATCGCCGTTCCCGATCCGGTTCCAAATAAATGACTACTTGAATCAGTATTTGAAGCATAAAGATTCCACTGGCCTGTCAAAAGCGGGCCTAACCGATGCGGTAATACGTCTATAAAATGATTCCAGCGAACATACTCCCCTCGGGATCCAGGAATAGCGACGTGTACTAAATGTCCTGCCCAAGCCAGGGAACTTACGCCGAAGAGCCCTGACAAATGATGATTCAAACGAGATTCGGCATTTTTGAACCCGGTTTCCATTTCGGTTGTAAATGTAGCCAACCCGCTATTCATAATATACCAGAAAGAAATAAGAGAAAAAGAGCTCCAATATAAAGTCATTAGTGCGTAAACCGATTGTATACCACCATTGATAAACACCAGAATAAGCGATATTCACTGGCCGCCTCCTCGAGTAAAAACCTCTACGGCGGGTTGACCAAGATCCCAAATCGCATGGGCAATAGGTCTTACATGTGCGGCTGCTGCTGTTTCTGGGCGTCTGGGTTGTTCTCTTGAGGGGGCCGACTTTAGGCGTATCTTCTAATAGGGAACTACATGAATCAGAGGTGAAACAAATAAGTCCATGACTGGCTAGCCTCTGTGTTTCAATTCCATCGATCCTCTGAGCAACGATTTATTCAAGCCCCATAATGTTTACTCTAGCGCACTCAACAATTCAAAAAACTCCTAGTTGTGCAAAGAAATAATCTTTACGGACTGGCTTCTTCTATCGGTATGTGGTGAAATGGCGGCTTCTTCCAGCTTTGAAGTGATTTCAGTAGGCAAGGAAGAGAATAGAGATTTGCCGGTACCAGTTCTTGGTGTATTGGTTTCAATCTGTCCTATTCGGTATAACTTCTCAATCTAGGATCGGGTAGTCTAGTTTCAGTATCAGAGGACACGGCCAAGCTTCTGAGTAAAGAGTAGATCTTCGGCATCACAAGGGCTAGTTCTTGCCGGAGCGCTGAATCAGTGACAATCTCATTGTTCTTCCCCAGCTCAAGCAACTGAGACGCAATAAGCCGCTAGCTAGGAGGCTAACTGTTAATAGCCCACAGAATTGTTAGAACCTAAAGGAGCATGAGTCAACTATTCTGCCGAACTTCCTTCTTGGTAAAGAGGAAACTTTCCCACTCTCTCTCTCGAGCAAAGACTACTGGAAACCAAGGAAGGTTTATCAATCCAATCCTATCTATCGGGAACGACTGCCAAAGAACTCCACAGAAGGACTTTGACTATGACCCACTAGCTACTGGCTTCCGACCGGCCCAAGACGGATTTGAGTTCTACCTACTTTCCTCTCGCTACCGAAAGCTGGATCTTTTCGAACAGAGTCCTAAATTAACCACCACTGGACTAGCAAGCTTAGTTTACTTTTGTCAAACTTAGTGAATCCAGTACAAAGACAGAATTCGACTCATGTGCCCTTTCTTCCAGTCATGTCTATTGTATATTGTCGGGCTAACGTAGTTGATGTAAGTTTAGGATCCGGATAGCGTAGGGCCGCACTGGATGGCACTGATGTTAACGTGATTGGGTATTGTATTGCACTCTGCTTATGATCGATGCGAGACTGAAGGGTAGGACTTTTATACTCAAAAAAACAGAATTATTCGATCTCTCTCTGGAATTGGATTTCCCGGTAAACTCCCTTGCCCTAAAGCGAAAGGGTGATCAAACACTAACCAATGAAGAGATTGAATAAGTGAGAGAAGAGATGGCAGATATGATGGATTCACTGCCGCAAGCAGAAAAGGAAACTGAGTCATTACTCATGAAGAATGTTGACAATGCCCGGCTGATGCAGCAGATATGAGGATGGAAGAGGCTCGAGAGACCTGACATTGGTCAAGAATCTGGACTCGGAAACGATAATTTGATTGATGCTAGTGAGACTTTGCCTAACCCATCTACTGAAGCAGAGGAGATGGAAATGGACGCTGTTCGTCAGGACAAAGAAGTAAATAGTGCTGACCCGGTAGAGAGAACAGAGCAAGTACCTGCCCCACCTCTGGCTGCAGACAATGAAGCAGTCAATGAAGAGAGTCTCAGACAATTGGTTGATGAAGATGTGACCGAAAATCAGAAGCCGGCTGAGATTTCAATAACTATTTAGGCATTAACATCGGTGGGCACCCTCTCAACTCTAACTCAGGAGGGCTCGCCATTGGGATTGGGCGTACGCTTTGCTGTTGACTTGGATGGAACCGTGTTTAAATGAGTTCACAAAAAAAGTTTTCTGTTGATAGGAGGTGTAGTCTTCATGTACAGGTGCACACTTAGACGCTTTGTGCTTTCATTTCCTACAATTAATTTCCTTCATAAAGAGATTACTTTGGCCTCTCTTGCAAGCGTGCATGGTATTTTCGTATGATTTTGACTTCCTATCTCTATGATGTCTCCTTTTGGTCTAATGTACCCAGTGTAGTTTCTGTATTGCTGTATTCCGAATCCTTTTAAGTGAATATATGACTTGCGTTAGTGCCTTACTGTTTTATAATCATGGACTGAACTACAACATTCAAAGGCACATGGGCTATTACATAGCTCCTGGGTGTTATACCTGCTATTCGAAACTAAATACAACTTTGGTTGGGTCAATTTATTATCTCATTGTTCTGCTGCTCGTGTGCCATATAAAGTTGACTAAAACCATGAAATTATGAAGATGTATCTTGATGGTCCTGCCATGTTTTTTCCTTCATTCTACGCCTTCTCCATCTACCTATATGTGAATTACATCCACCCTTGCTTTGCAAAGAGTTGAGTTCTTCCTCTTGAGTGCAGGATAGCCACTTACTCTTACGATGTTTGTTGATATAGGGAAAAGCCGTCAAAGCAAAGTCAAGTCAGGTTCAGCAATTGACGTAACTGGTTCAAATACCGGTCATAGAAAGGATTCGACAATCTGTTGTAGTGGAGTCAGCCCTTTGCCGAGATACTGTCAGCCTCAGCTAATCATTAGCTTCTTCAAGAATAATAGCGTCTTCTTAGATTGTTTACTTATCCTTATACTTAGTGGTTGAACTGTCATTCGTGAGTGGTAGAAGCTTATGTCCGTCTCGTCAAGTGGTTTCAACAGGGGAATCAAGGTGTACGAATAATGGTAGGATAAGGGTAGTACAGGAATCAACTATAAAATATCCTTGGGGACAACTCACATCTAAAAGGCTAAACAATTGCACGCCTCAACCTTTCTAATCTCTCTTAGCTCTCGATTCTTAGGTAAGAGAAGAAGGATATATAACTCGCTCCAATGTGTACTATAAATGAAGACCTTGATCGTTGGCCTTAATTGATTTATTGATTTTTTAAGGTTTGACCTTTCAATGTGAGTAAAAGACTCCCACTAAAGAAAGGAGCAAAGTCTGAGATCTCCTATTGATCACGATTTCCAGTTCATTTTGGTAAGGAAAACAAAAAATGAATAAAAATACGGGGAAATGAACCATCTGTTGAAATAGACAAGAGAATTAGTGCGGTAAGCATTCTTTAGTAACCAGAGCGAGGCCTATATGCTACCCTATCTTAAACATGTTCTGAGGATTCCGTTATTAGGAGTGGTTGCAAGCAGCCCCCGTGTCCATTGCTCATCCACGCATTTCACAAGCTATTGATGAGTGGCTTTTGCTCTTTGGCCTTCTGTTTATTGATCTTTTCCTGCCTGCGAATCGTGTTCTTTCCACGTAAACAACTACTTCTTGAACTGACCGGGAAATCATCATTCATATATGTATGCTGGGGTTTCTATAGCGGTCTGCTGTGGGTGTCTTTTTGAGTGGACCCGGCGTGAATCCTCGATCCTAGCTAGTTGGATCTCTCGAATTAAGGTTTCCGATTGGAACTAAGTCTTAGCATACTGTATCGAAAAGAATGCATGTTCATCGAGAAGGGCTCTTCCTAAGTAGGAAATCTCTAAACTAGTATAGAAAGCTCATGGTCTCCGTCGGGTCTTCCCCTAGGCATAACCAATAGACAAAGAGTTCCAACTATCGAATCAAAGAGGAACGCCCCAGTTGACGAGAGAAAGAAAGGAAATGAGCCCATCACCTATCTGAAAGGAATGAAAGCATTAGAGTCTTGATCCCCTGCTTAACCTGAAACCTCTCAAGCCAGGGAAAGATTGAAAGTTCAGACTATGATGACTGGCATCCTCACTTACGCAACGAAATGGAGTTGATGGAGTAGCCAGTGCCCTTGAGTTATTCTCTTCGGTATCGCCTTGAAAAACAGAATCGAATCAAGGTTAACAGAAAGTCTCACAAAGAAGAAGAGAAGATGAAGTCAATGACACCACACCAGACCTACCGGAAAGGGAATCAGTAGCTACCATTTCACTTTTCCTTTACATGCTTTCCCCTGTCACCAACTCTGATGTCACTGTCAACAAGAAAGATAGAGAGGGGTTCAAATACTCGCTCCTTTTATTCCGGGAGGAGGGGACGAAAGCAAAAGTACCAAATATAGACAATAGATCACGTAGTCCCCGGAGTCAAATACCGAACCTTAATATACCTCTTCTTCATCCTTTGCCCTGACTAAATCATCCCACTAGGTAATTTAGAATCCTGCCGTCGTTCCGCATGTCCTACGGGCATTGGAATTTGGACATTGAAGGGTTGCTCCTTTCGCTGGATACGAGATCACAATCACACAGGTACGAGACCCTTTTTCTCTTTCTTTCGCGGGTGCATAGAGCTCTGAGTTTGCCCTAGTCGCTTGATAGAGTGAAGAGTTCCTAGTTATATAAGAATTCCTACCCCGTCCAGAAGGAAGAACGGAAGCTGTTTTATTTTAGAAAACCCCGTAAAAACAGCCTACTTTATATAAGAAATCCGGGTTCCGGCCACGTCTCCCGAGCCGCCACTCGCTCAGTACATATGGCCACAAGGTATTCGCATTGAGGGTCTTTGCCATCGTCATCATAGTCATTCTATTCCTTCTAACGATCGAGAAAGCTCATACAGGCGGGGAAGGGCCCCCTGGTAATTCGTTTCTCGGCACCAACTTCAACAGGGCTCCCTCCTTTCCCCGTCTACGACGCCGGCCGTGGCGTAGCCCAGCAGCTCGACCGGGTGTGGTCGTTGAAATTCTGTTCCACAGTAAACCAGCTGTTAGAACAGGAGCCTAAGTCCAAACTTCCAGTGTCAACCGAGAGCGGACTTTAATGCAATGAGCAGGAAGGGAAGGTTTCCCGAAGGTAGCGCTTTCCCATGCATTCATTGCTTAAATTGCTGTGAGAATGTCAGTTCTCGGAGCCGTGTTCCTACAGATTGATTCAAGACTGCAACTGCTACTGCTACAGCTGATCGCCTTTTCTGATCTTCCCTATCGATTGCACTGAAGACAGCAGACTGAATGACCGAGCGAGCGGAGCTAAACTGACCCCTCATCTGGAAATCCTCATGGGAAGAGGAGATAAAGAGGAATACTACTGCGAAATGGGACCGATCCGGACTTGGCTACTTCGTCTCTTCGTCTCTTCGGACTTCTGACTTGCGGGCGGGTGTTTCCGGTTGGGAAAGTTGCCCGTTCCATTACTCGACCTGGTTCTATTTTCTTGATTGGTTGCCAATACCAGGGAAACCCCTCAATCAAGAACTCGACTATGGAGCATAGAGTCAGCTTCGTAATGAATGATTCCTCTGATCAGTAGGCTGGAAGGAACCGGGGTTATAACCAGGTCTGCCCTTTTCCGCTTTCCTGGACTTAATCCGGCCGCTCCCAGAGTTCCTGATCGAGTTCCATTTGAGATTCTGATCTCAAAAGCATGGTTTGACTGTTTTTAGTAGTCGTATAACGCCGAGGGTATTACCTACGTTATTTAAAACGAGCTCAGATAAACTTGATTTCTCCCCTTTCGGAGATAGGGATTCCGCCGAGACCACCAATTCCAAGCAGTGGAATTGCGAAACTTGACGAAACAGAACTATGATGAACAGAACAGAACTGACTAATCTAATCTAATCGCCTCTTCCGCCTTACTGTTAAGATATGGCCTAAACCGCTATCCGACACGCTTTCCTCCAAGCCGAGCAGAGGAGCTGACATGGAAAGGATTGATTAACCGAGAGCGGACTTTAATGCAATGAGAACGGAGGAAGCCCCACGGAACTAATCAAGACAATAGGACAGGACCACATAATCGTAGCTTTCTCAGCTTGAGCGCATCTCTGATTCCTATATAATATATACTTTCCTAATCAATTGAAAACCTATCTTTCGACTCTTTCTCGGCTTGACTCACTATACGAAAAATAACCATTTTGCTTTCCTCAACCGTAGTGGATAGCCCAGCATTGTTGGATAGAGGGCTTATTAACATAGCGCCTACTGAAGAACTTCTCAATGTGATCAAAGTGTTGACGTGAATGCAAATTGAAAATATAGGTGAATCAACGACCACTAATCCTTCACTTCGTCCACCCTACTCTCACTACATAGCCAGCTTTTCTATCACACACAACTTGGCTGCCACATCCGCCGTCCAAGCCGATCAATTCCTCCTTTGCGAACAGGTGTATTGCATCTTTCTTTAGTGAGTCGTTTTCCTTTCATTCTACCCTGGATAAACCCCTTTCTTATTAACGGTTGGGGGAATTTCTCAACAAGGGAAGCCGGATCATAGTCAAGCCAGAAAGCAACAAGAACGAGCCAAAAGTTTCAACGTTTTATGATGGAGTTTTGTACAAGAAGTCTTTCGAAGGACCTTATCTTAAGTGCGTTACCCCGGCCCTGTTATGTGGAAATCCATGAAGGCTGCTGTGGAGACGAGACGGGGAAAGACTCTTAGCTTTCAACATTGGTGTATACTACGAAGAAGGCTCTCCCACTAAGACTGGGGAGGATACGGCATTAGATCAGCACTAGCAGGAAGGGAGTAGTTACTTTCCGGTTTTAGTTTCACATTCTTTGAATTCAAAGTATTCTCAACACCCTAACCTTTAGTCTCACACTCTGTGAAGTGCCTCTCTGGTATTGGGAGAACTGAAAGCCCCCGGGGGACTGTGAGAGGATCGACGTAGTTGAGTATCCGTTTAACAGCCTGCCTGTGGGGCAACCGAGGCCGTGTTGGATGTATTCGCAAACTTGATTAATTAACTGCTAAAATAAATGTCTGGACAAGTGAAAGAGAGATACTGGAGACTGCCGACGACACTCCGATAAAGAGAGGGATCAACAAAAGAAAGTTGGTCCATCAAGGGCAGTGAGTTTGGCAGATTGAGACATAGGCAAGCTTTAGCTTGTTTTGCATTGTTCATGTTAGTACGTTTGAGGTGAGGAGGGGCAGAGCTGCTCACCACACTCAATTGCTCTACTAAAGAACACCGGCCTATTTCTTGAGAGAAGCCCGGGGCTCACATGAGCGCTCCCATAGATAGTGAACTCGCTCCTCCTATGACTACGAGCATAGCCCGGTCCAACGATCTGCCCTGATGTTTACCTAATTTAAATTGAAATCTAGAGATCGAGATAGCCTCGATGGCGCATACTGTGCGGTGCGTTACACTATCGTTACATCGACTCCAGCCACTTTCTTCTTATCATTTTGCATCGAACCGCTCCGGCTAATGGACCATAAGATGGAAACCCGGACTCCTCTTCCGTAACCCTTACCGCAACTAGGGCTGATCCAACAATTGCCATAGGACAGTAGGAGTTCAGTAGGCGGGCCAGGTACGGCACTTTCCACAAATACAATGAGGACTAAAATCAAGTATTTTCCAACTTGTCGCATTGACATTTAGTCTTAGATATACGACTACCCCACCCTGTCCATGTGGAAATCTTGGTTCAAGCTCTTCGTTATTGGTTCAACCTCCTCTTTGCATTTATTACGATTCTTTCTCAACGAGTCTTGTAATTGAATTGGAATAGTCTTATTAATCCAAAGAAAATGACTTGACTTCCTCTTTTCCTCCATTTTTTATTAAACTAACATTCTCATGTATATTCATATTCATCCATTTTCGTTCACGTTCTCATCATCTTTGGCATTTGGTATTCGTACTAGATGAAAGGAAAGGGGATCTCTTCCAGTACAACAAAGACAAGTTGTAAGTTGGAAACAAGTCTGGGTAGCGGGTACGTAGTCAACTCCTTGGTTTCGAACCAATTCTTTGATAGAAAAAAAAAGCTGTCCATGTAGGAAAAAGACTGAATCATTGGGTTTACTGGATACTCTTATAATAAGACCTTTTATTAGTGGACAGGATTCAATAAAGAAGGTCAGAACTCCAGTGACCGAGCAGTAAGTGCTGCCGGAAGACCAAGAAGGAAAAATAGAAAACCGGTGTATTTTCTGTCCCGGGTATGCGCTAAAGTCCTCCCATTGAGAAAGCAGCTTTCGCTCTAGTGGTAGCGGCCAGGAAAGGATAAACCCCTTACTTCCAGGCTCACCCGATCAAGGTCCTAATGAACCTACCAAAAAGGCACTGGGAAATCTCGACGTGTCAGGAAGATTACTGACGTGGGCTCTTGAATTATCTGAGTTCGACATCTCGTTCAGTCCCCGTACAGCACTGAAATCACAGATTCAGGCCTACTTCGTCGTAGAATACACCCCCCCCCACTCACAAGGAGGGAGAAAGAAGCGAAGACAAGTGGACGCTATATGTTGATGGAGCGGCCTCAGGGAGGCCTTCGAACATGCCACAATAATATACGTCCCGAGAAATCGAAACAGGCCGAAGCCTTAAATTAGGACAAGGAGAGACCTATCATCGTCCTTTAAATACCCCACCCGAGCAGAAGAGTGAAAGGTCAGGAACAGTACCAAGTCGAACGAAGAGAAGACCCGAGTTCGAACCTTAGTCTTTAGAAGACTGCATTCAAGATTAAGGAAGGCGGACTATCTAACTGAGCTAAGAGTTTACCCGTTTTCGTATGAGCTGTTATTAGCGGAATTCAGTAGTCAAAATAGTTGGTATACCTTTGAAGCAGCTTATGACCTGATAGCTTTTTCTGCCTGCCGGGATCCCGCCGATAAAACAGTTGAAGTGTTTATGGCTATTACCCGAAAACCAGCTTTATCTAATCCAGAGGAGCTATGTTAATTGCCCAAAGAGGAGTTTATATGTTTAGAGAGTGCTGTGGGCTTTGCTCCCATTTTTCATGCCTTTGGCGCTATGGTTTTGCCCTTTTTCTCTGTTTCCTTTCTGAAATGCGGACACTATCTGCCTATAAATATTATTCTGAGCTTTGTTCTTAAAGAGGCAAGAAGCTTTACATGAAAGAAGCTGGCTAAGGCAACCCGCCCCAAATCCGCTTAAGTCGCCCCGGGCAGTGCCATATATAAGCCAAGTGGTCCTTTGGACTGTGAGGAGGAGCTGATAGATGAGGAGAGCGTAGAGTATTCTATCCGCGTTTTAGATCTTTCTTTGTCGTAGCGGGCCTTGCAGGGCAGCCTGAACTTGCAATCAGTTCCACTCAATGCCAATTACCACCAAGACATCCATGCTTTAGGATAAAATTCAACACTGCGGGGAACCTCGGAACGGAGCCGTATGATGTGAAAGCGTTACGTACGGTTCCTTGAGAAGGGTATGGATGCACCTATCAGGCCAAGGGCCACAGAGCCACGCCCTTACTCTCCTAGTCCATGTACATTGCCTTCCTTGGGGGGTCGGCCATTTATTTGAAACATTCCTAGTCGCGGTTTAGTATAAAGGTTATTCTATTCTCGTTTGTATATATATGGGTTTGTGTAGTATTTTTATGACATTGTTATGATCAACTAACGAGAGGAAAGTCTGATCGTCTCTTTTATTGGCTTGGGTAGTCTCTGTATTCGGTGTTCTAGTAGCCCTTGACTGGCTACCCTAATGGATCTAGCGATTGCCATATCATGGTGTTAAACATTACAGTGGGGTTTTGGTCGAGAAAAAACAACGCCCAAACCCCGAAGTGAGAGGTGGAAAGAACTAAGTGACTTGCGCGATAAGCCCTTTCTTCGTGCCCGCATTCAATATATAGGCATGTGTATGTATCTCCATTTGCATAACACTATTTCTCTGGCCCTCTAAAGAAAAGAAGGCATTGACTGGATGAAGTGCGCTTTTTATAACATATTGACTGCGGCAATATTCTATTTCAGTTCCACTGGCTCCGGCAATGAAAAGGCCATCCGAAACATCAGATAAGCCTGATAGGCCAATTGCCGAAAGTAAGCAGAATAGTCGGGTATTATGTGACATGTTCCATGATCTGAAACAGGATGAAGATCATATTGAATTGGCGTTGATGGGGGAATATGCATCTCTTTCCTCTTCTGCCCTTCCTCCGTAGGCATTCTTTCGGCGTTGGCCAATAGATCTTATCCCAAAGCCCCAGCTCAATCATGTCCTGCCGTGAGGTAAACTTCTGGGAAGGAAATCGGCAAAGAAGATCATAAAGAGGTTAAGTGCTATATGCTTTTTTTGGCACGCTTACTTCTTCAAAAGCGCGAGCTCCTCTTTTGATAGCCCCGCCAGCTCTATTACCCGGCTCGATTATCACAACCCAACTGCCGGGCCCATAGATTACGAGCACGTCAACCTAATTGGAGGAGGCCGGCTATGAGCGCCAGCAGAAGAGCATTCCGTAGAGGCTGTACGAGCACGCGTACAAGGCCTGGGTGGCCCCGCTCTTAGCCCACTTGCCCACCGGGGTGGGTGGTGGAACAAGGCCCACGATCGGGTGAGGGGAAGGGCGTCAGGCGGCTAAACCCGTCCGCACGAGCCTTGCCGCCGTGCGAAAAAAGATGTCCGGTATTCCGGCCAGATAGCCGGGTATACCCTCCTCATACTCGTTCTGCTGTTCCTTCTCTATACGTTATAGAGCGAAAGAGGGAGCGGCGAGATATCATAGACTCTAGTGGACATAACCTTAAGAAGAATAGAGTAATATCTTAATCCCGGCAGAATCAATATCTTGTAGAGCGTGCGCCAATTTCAGCTTGCTTACAGTATCGCAAGGTATAGTGCCCAGTTCTTTATGTAATTCGTTATGCTTTCGTCGAATTGTGTATGCTTTTCGGAAAAATTTAGATAATAAACTGGATTCGTTGGCCTTCGCATAAGAGGACTTTAACCCCCGTAGATATATGCGACTAAACTTTTTCATCAATCAAAAGGTGGGGCGAGGAAGGGTGCTTATCTGAACTATGCGTGCCTATCCTTGACTCGGTCTGAACTATGCTACGATTGGTTCATTTCTGCCGAGATAAACGAGTCTGAAGATTGCATGGTTCTTTCTGAGTCTGCACTTGTCGTTTCCTCACCCTGAATCACCAATCACAGAAAGTGCTGAGCGCATCCTCACGAGGAAACGGACAAAGACCATGGCAAAGGCAAACTAAACCAATACAGGCAAATGTGCATAGGTAAACCTTACAAGCCAGCTTTCATTCTACAATGGCCAGAACAAGCAGCCCTTTAAAGAAAGATAACTTGATAGACATCGCGCCAGCTCCTGATCTTATGATACATGTCACATGATGAGAACGGCCGCTGCAGAAGGGCCAGCGATGAATCCGTTTCCGGTGGCTTTGCGATCCGCATGAGTGATGCAAGGAAGATAGTATAAGAACAATCCGCTAAGATGCTAGCTGCCCAAGGTTAGTAGGAACCCACCGCGCTTGCCTTTCTTGAAAGGTGTAGGAATGGCTCAAAGGCAAGCGAACCCCCTGGCTAGTACTCGGGTGCGCGATCATCTCTGAGCCCGGCACTCTAGTAAGACGTGAAACACCCGATGGCAAACATAGCGCCTCGATGTGTGAAAAGCGTCTTCCGCCATATGTACTGGGAATTCCCGGGAGACGTGGTTGGACAGCCCGGGACCATAGTTGCCTAGCCTTTTGGCGATTACCAAAGCATTGCCTATGGTACATCGCATTATTTCATCGATTGAACTGGCTGGACCCCCGGTTCTCTATATCCCGCATAGAAATAACTTGGTGATCTGCCTGCCAGCTGCTTTTTCGATCTGCGTAGGATGCAGCTGATGAGTCCAGCTTCTTTTATGACAGGGAAAGAGAGTCGTCGCAGCGACAGCTAGAAGGCCTCACTAACAGCTTGCGGGAAAGCCAAAGAAAGGGTACCACGCTATTGACCCTTGCCAAAAAAGATTAAACTAGAACTACAATAAGAAGTCTTTCCATTCGTAACGGCGCAGTGGCTTTGGCTGGCTCAGGATCTCGGTCCTTATTTTCCGTAACACTGGCCAGCGTTATAGACTTGGGAAAATATCCGGAATGTAGGATGATCCGCCTTGCCGTGGCCGTTCCGCTTACGGTTGTTAGCTCCGGCTAATAACTCACTAAGAGATCATCACCAACCTGCCTCGGGCTTGATCCTGGCCATCTCCCGTGAAAGGCAGAATTACTATCGCCGCAAATAAGCCGGCCGACGTTACAGAAAGTCGAACCCGAGTTGCATCAATTGAGAAGTAAGAGCCGCGGATAGACTGATATGTTGTGAGGCACTCCTCGCCATAGCCGGTGGAGAGCATGGTCTCTACAATCGAACGGACGGTAGAGATTGCATCGGAGGGTGTCTGAGATGGAAAGGTCTCTTGAGCTTTACTTAAGATATATAAAATGCTTTCACAACGATCTTGTGTCAACGAAGAGTCAGTTCTTTTAACTCGACGAAAGTTCTTACTAAAAGGAAGCATTGACATTGTGTTATATTGTTTGTTGGAAACTGAAGGAAGTCGGTCACTAGAGGCCTCTTTCTTTTGATTATCGGAATATTTGAGTTCGCCCATCTTTTTATGCATAAAAAGATTCCAGAAAGAGGATAGCAGTGGCGCGTCACCATTGCCCTTCCTATGGAAAGGAAGATAAGGGGATTTTGATGGCTACTTTTCTTCCTCGAAAGTGGGTGACGGAATTAGCCAGCGATAATAAGGAAAGTCCTTCTTTCGACCGATTCCTCTAGTTCCTCCTATAGGACAGAGGATGGATGTAATTCAGTTCAATCATTCCACTTTACCAGATCCTGGACGCCAACAGACCCACCCATTTCCATGTCCCATCCAGCCTGGTTGGCGTGACGCTATGATAGAAAAGGCAGAGATATAGTTGTCATTTACCTACCTCGGATACACTATCACAGCTAGAGATGTTACTGACTCTGGAGAACCACACCCAGCTAAGTCAGCACTATCGCTACCATTCTCTTTCTTATGTGAGAATTGCATTATCAAAACAAGATCTCCAGATTCTCCAAAAGAGACTCCTTCCTTTGCTTTGTCAGATGAAAGCTTTCGATATAGGCAATTAATGGATTTGACTATCCAATATACACATCAACCAATATTTCATCAAAAACCTGCATTCAAGAATGTTACGAAATCATAAGGGAGATGTCAAAACCACACTTATTCCATCTCGTTGTGTTCAGCATTTACACATCGGCGTTTTCATCATTCAAACATGGCTGGGCGTGATAAGCATACACAACTTAGGGTCATACTAGCACATTTTCCGTGGCTTACTTTCTTTGTGAGGCACGCCCTGCCGATAAGATTGAACGGGCAAGAAAGGAAAAGCAAAAACATTACCTTTCTTTTCTTCTTCTATCAGATAGAAAGAGTACAAAGCTATTAAGACTATAAATGTAATTATTGAGTCGGAGTTCCAATCGGGGAAGCCTTAGCCCTTGCTTTAGTTGTTGTTGAAGTACCCCGAAGATTTTCCTTTCATTGGTATCGAGACCTACTACCTATCATGCTTCTGCAAGCCGAGGCTAAGAGAGTTTACTGCGGAGATGAAGGATGGATGCAATTCAGTTCAGTAGCGCCTGGGAAGAAGGCGAAGTGAAGACAGCAGGTTACCGAGAAAGTAATTGGAAACGCACCAAAGTAGCAGTCATTGACCCTTCTACTTGTAACATAGTAAAAGTACTAAGGGTACTTATTTTGAGACTCACACAATGAGGAGGCAGGGAATTGACCAACAAACAAGGTCACTCAACTCATTTCCCAATGTCGCCTAAGCACACGCAGTATGAGTGCGTGCTACGGTGTGTAATCCGCCCACCCAGTATACGGGGTTTATGGAAATATTGATTCGCTTTCCCTAACGTAATATCAATCTGCATTTCAAGGTAGTCTAAAAGAGGAAGGAATAGCTGTTCATTCCATTAATGACACCTCAAGAAAAGCTTTATGTCTTTCTCCGGTTTAATTGATTTTGAAGAAAATGGTGATGAGGCGGAACTTTGAACAAAGGATGTAGGGGGGCATCTACTCGCTGGTAATTACACGGCACTTTCAAAAAGAGGGCTTTTCCTACTCACAAATCTATAGTAAGCTTGAACTGACTGAGCTGAGAGCTTGCCGAAAGAAATGGCTTTCTTCTACAGAAGAATGGTAAGTAGAAGAAGGGAAATGATAGATATGATTTGATCACTTTTTTGACTATTCCTATCCGAGAATATGTTAACAGAAAAAGAAGAAATGAGGGAGTTGATTCATTCTGTCTATAGTGGATATTTCGGAGAATTAAAATAGGAAAAAGACAGTGAAGATAGCATATAGCATGTTACAATAGAGAGAAGAATACAGTACTCGTGAAACCTCTCGTAGAATAAAGGGCTATTAACATAGCACCTAATTGTGCCCAAGGCAGGAAAATCCGAAGTTGATTGATTGGTTCCGTCAGTTTGAGACCATGCCGAGGAATGCTGACTAAGGCCCTCCCTTTCAATTCCGAACTTGCTAGTTGCTGAATTAGGATAAATAGTAGAATGAACTGCTGGTAACTAAAAGCGCTTCTATCTAGAAAAGTGGAAAAACGGTAGTTTTATAGAAGTTGCTAGGCGTTTACAGTTTCTGAGGTTACATATCTGGCCGCTACTCCTGATCCTGATATCCGAGTTTATTCCACCGCTCAAGTGAGCTCTTTGTCATTTGAGCCACGCCCGTTCCACTTTAGTGATCTTATTGAAATAAACCTATTTAATAAATTGGAAATACACAACTAATATAACAGAAAAAAAGATAGAAAAAACGTCAAGAATTGCTTGCGAAGAAGAGACCTCTTCCGCTGAGTGACGTATCTAAACCGTATATCCAGTACTGGCTTTTCACACTCGGGAATAGAAACAGTCGGCTCGAGAAGATGAAGGAAGCTAAATTACCCAAAGAAAGCCCAACTACTCGGGGAGAGAAGCCTCCATTGGATCGTATAGAGCATCATGACGAATTAGCTAGCCCATACGCAGATCGCACTTTACGTCGTAAGTCGACAAGAAGGTTATTTGGAAGGAGCTGTGAGTTAGGCGGGCCCCAGGATCGCCGAAATAATACCCTTCCTTCTCGCCGCCTTGTCTGCCGACAGGTTGATTATAGGCTAGACGATAGGCAAGACTGCTCAAGTATTCCAAAGTCGGTCATAGATTTGACAGATGCTTTCAGAATCAACCCGGTGGTGTGCCTTGAGCGCGGTTCGTGGGCGGAACACCTCGGGAAATGTGAGTGATCCTATCAAAATAGCTCCCACGCGAGCATTGGTATGACCCCATTTGATGAGGCACTGCGAGGATATTTTCAAGTAAAGGAATGGATTCCGACCTTATGTTTTTGCATACCCCGAACGATCACAAGTAAGGAAATCCTTAACTCGATAGTGGTGCCGAAGCGGGCGGGGATGCGCATCCAAAAGGAAAGACCTTCTACATACCACATACAAGACTGAGAAAGAGACAACCGGAATAGAAATCCTAATTTGGAAAGCTTTTTCAGATTGACAACCTATAGCAATAGGATTTTCCACCACTAAAACCACTATTTTTGGCCCCCTCCCTTGACAGTCTTTACCAGTAGACAATGAATCATGGCATGGTCAAGAGAAATGATGACAGTAGGAACTAGCGTAGGAATACTATGTCAACACCGGTCCAACCCGATACAAGCATATTGTTGAGGTGGTAAGTTATGTGAACTTAACTGGTTGTCTAGTCCGAAACCGGTTCAGGTTGATGCTTTATGTCGAAGAGTCCATTCAAAACTTATCTCAGGGTTAACTGTATGCTAAAATTGTTGCATTCATTCGTAGGCTACTAACTTTGCTCGTTATAAGTAGTGTTCGAACTCCGGTTCTCGAAGTGAAGATTGGGCGCCGGATATGCTTTCAAAACAAAAGGGCTCTTTTCTTTTTCTTGAGTTAGACCGAACACTAATCCATTCCATGACAGAGCTACAGCCAGCTGCACGTTACGATTTTATCATACGGGAGAAGGAAAGACTTATGTTGTTGTAAAATGCCCCGGGGTTGAGGATCTCGTGGGTCGAATCTCACTCAATGTGTAAATGTTGATGATTATCCCCATGGAGAAGTTACAGAATGGGATAGAGGTCATATTTTGGACAGGGCGCTAAGCCGCTATTTGCAAGCAGTAATTCATCCTATTTCTCTGGCTCTGTGCAAGAATCATAAGATATAGACGTCAGGATGGATGGAATGCCAGATCGACGTTAGGGAGAGGAGAGGTTGTTTCTGAGCTCTTCTCTTGTTCCTAGTTGGTAGATGAAGCAAGCGAGATCCGGAAAGCAGTAGCTAATTGAGTTATGGAGCTACTGAGCTACTTAAGAAGGGTTCCTTGCCGTTAAAAGAAGACAGTATTGAAACAATCGATGCTAAACGCCCGCTATCCAAATCCATTTGAGTATTCCAAAATGAGCCACTAGCCACTACGATACTGTATATACTTATGTTATTGTATAGAATATGTATGATATACATAGCCATAGCGAATCATTCGGGAATTCAATAAACGTCGCCCTTTGAACTCAGTGGTAGAGTAACGCCATGGTAAGGCGTAAGTCATCGGTTCCAATCCGATAAGGGGCTTTTCTTTTTTGAGATCAAATAGCGATAATATGTATGTAGTAAAGAAGGGCTAATCCATGGCATGCGCCTAATCGACTCTATTGATTCTACCTTGTTTAAGCTGTCCAATTCCATGTCTTATTTGCGGAGATCGTAGAATAGAAGTATTTGCTGCTAAGAGCGGATTCTATACCATTCAATAGCACTGGATTGGCGCTATGGTTTTGCCCTCGATCGACTTTTCCCGGCTTCATTCGAAGTAAAAGCAATGCGAACTACGATGCTTGAGAATGAGGTTTTAAGCGAATGCATGACTCCCAAGAGGAGGCACAAGGCTTTCATTCCTTTACAGGTCAAAACCATCGAGCTTTGACAACTTTCAGGCCCCTTCTGTCTTTCATTTCCAAAGGGGGAAGGAAGAACTAGATTAGTTGAGTGACCGGAGACCAGTAACAAGATAGAGAGAAGACAACTAGTGACAGTTACAAGTGCTCTTGGCCGTACCAACAATGTTGTTACTATTCCTTTTCTTGTGTCTGACCAGAAGATCTTTCGATACCGCCCATTCTTATGAATCATACGACACGAGAAAGACAAAACGAATAGATCAAGTAGATAGAGTGAAAAGCATAATCTAACCTAGATGGGAATCCGAAGACTAAAGTTGGAATCGAAATCCGTTGAAGACAAAGAATACTGCGTGGAAGCCATTGGATTATCAAGATGTAGATGCGGAACCAGATGAGTATAAAAATGAAAACCAAGGGTCGATGAAATTGAGTTCGTGAATAGCCGAGGGGAGAAGAAAGAAACATTCAAGGCCAACCGGTCCCTTTACTAGTAAGCGCCTCTATAGGCCTCTATCTCTAATTTTTCGAATCGGTCGCAAGCATCTGTAAATTGGAAACGATCTCTTGCTTGTTGTGTTGACTTGCGGTCTGTCCATTCCAGTGGTTCAGGACTCGGGCTATAAGGCATCTTTTCGATAGCTTCATTCCATCCATCCTTATCCCGTCTTCGTGCTTTCTTTCTCGTGTTTTGATTCCGAGGCTCGAGAGAACTGTCTTCAATCCGAATAGGAATTGTCCTATTAATATAACTAAGTATCTGGACACGACCGGCTCCATACCGCAGCTAGACCGCTTTAGTTCCCATTCGTTCACTTCTAGGATTTGATAGAGTTCAATAATACAATTTCGAAAGATTCTAACAATCATTGTCACTCGAACGTCGAAAGGACATATCTAGCCGAAGCAAAGAGAGAAAAGGCGAGATGGTTTTGAGCTCGACCACAGGGAGAGGAAGGATAAGGGCTTGTCCTTTGATCGACTTTTGTGGGGGATAGAAAATTCTATTACTATGTACATTTGACTAAATTCCCCGATAGTGCTGATCTTGTCATGATGTATTGGTCCACCTTGGATATGAGCATGGTTTGATGTACCAAGAGAGAATGCCTGAGCTTATTGATTGGGAATAGTTGTGCAAGGCACATCTTCTCAATAGGCCTGTATTGGTTCTCTGCATTGGGAACGATTCACTAGGGCTGATTTAGCATTCCACTTTGTTTGAATGTTTGTTGATTGATGCCCACATTTCATTATAGCATTCATAGTAGCCTAGACATTGGATTTATCTTCTCAACCCAACCCGAAAGACTCTTTTGCCCCGTTCGAAAGAATCCCCTCTTAGCTACAGTAGAATAAAAAGGACCTTCTCCTGTCTACCAAGAGGCTGTAAGCCAAGAAGGAACTGACAAAAATAGCATTCTTCGAGAATCTGCTGTGGCACTTTAACTCAATTACATCCACCCTTCATTCTACCATTGAAACTTATTGTAAACTGAGGAGATCGCACACATGCCATTATCCAGGATCGATTCAATTGAGAGGGCAAACCATCCCATCCATCGTCGACCCTTGTTTAGTTTAGCTTAACAAAGTAAAGTCGTCGAGTCGGAGCCTCTTCCAGCTGCCTGCGAAAGTGAAGCTTATGTTCCTTAATAAATCTTGGATGCGCGGATGCGTAAGGGAAAATACTTGGTATTCTCATCACCCTCCTGGATCCACCTATCTCGTGCCTTTTGACGGGAGACCTGGTCGCCTCTCGACACAGCTTGAAGAAGGTAAAAATCATTATGCTGCCGCTGTGTAACTTCAGTCTCCGACAAGGGTCTCTCTTGCACTATGCAGTCCCACTTCTGCTGGAAGGTCTTTATGGGTCTCCACAAACCCAACTCTATTCCATTGTCTGAGAGCTTGCTTCACTTCAGCCTCTTCAACTTGGTGATCAGTAAACTGGCCCCAGATGCTGCTCGTGTCGGTAAAGCCCAGCTATTCCGAACTAATTGGTCAAGATCCTCGTCCATACGTTGAAAAATTGGAAGGCCCGAAATCAGCTGAATTGACCTTGACAAGAAGAGGCCGGTGATCGGAGATGGGGAGACCACGCAGTGAAAATCCAGGCCACTGCGATAGTCTATCTGGCGAAACCAGTCAATACGGATAATTTTTGTGGCACAGGGACTAATCCATGTAAATCGGCCACCTACAAGGGGGATATCCATGAGATTCGCCTGTGAGATTAAATTACTAAAGTGACGGCCTGGCACCCCTTGCGTTCATCCACGGATAACACTGCGTTAAAATCACCAATGATAATCCTGCAGCCCGAGGATATTGGATATTGTTAAAGCCGCCCTGAGCAATATCGATAGGGAACTTGCCCAAACAAATAGCATGATTACAACTGGCAGAGCAGGAAGATAGGGAAAGGGGGAAGCTGCTATCACTTCTCCTCCAACGTAGCTGGTAAGGCTCTGGAAGAGAGATGGGTTCAGACCAGAGATCGGAACCTCTATTAGTATAGTAAGCCGACCAAAGCGGCGGGGACAAAAGACCATGGATCATGGATCTTTGTACGAACTTTCTTTATTTAGTTCAAACGCGAGGAAAGAGAGACATGACAGCCCGACTTAGACGACTAATGACTTCTCGCTCCTACTCGTCTTAGAAATCGGCATCGGGACTCTTATTCGAATAATTTAAATAAGCAATAGCAGCACTCGCCATTAGTTGATTCTCTGTCTTTGACTGGCTCGAGAGACCTTCAAAAGCGCATAAGATGAGTTGAGTAGGCGAAATGTAAATTGGTTACGCCCAGAGAAAGAAGATTAGAAGAGTGCTGCAAAGGTTCTTGCGCGTATCCCATTCCTTTATTCCACAGTTCCAGTTTCGCTAGTCCTTAGGTAAAATTACATATAGTCGAATAGAAAAGATTCTTTCTTTGTTCTCTTAGGTGATTATATGATTATATTCTCCGATCCTCCACAAAGCAAAAAAAAAAGAGCTCAGGTTCACAGCCCATTCCTTCCAAAGGAGGAAGATAAGCACAAGACAAGTCTAAGAGATTAGTTGACGAGTGAGTACGAGTAGGCAAGAAAGCAGCATCGAATTCAATTGATCCTTCTCTTTCGAGAGGGCGGCGGCTGACAAGAAAGAAAAAAAAGCAAGTTGAGTTCGCACATGACCTCACGTCGTCTTTCTCCCCAACCTGACATTTGATGAAACAGAAGCAACAGGCCAATCCACACACTGCGGCTGAGGAGATTGGACTTGACTTACTTGAAACTGCCGTGATAAGGAAATGACCAAGAGATGAAGAGTAACCAACCCCAGCTCCACCGAAAGAGGATACGAGTTAAACCGCTTTCCCGAGGGGACAAGAGAACATCGTCTGAGCCCTACAGGATTAGATGAACAAGACACAATACAGTATAGATAGTATAAACAAGCTATATAAACTGCTATAAAACACCCATAGGAAGCTAGCTCATAGAAGACCATAGAGCCCTTAAGGTAAGTAGAGGAAGAGAGTACACCAATACAATAGCTACAAGAACTCAAGAACTCATTGCTTCGGGGGTAATCTATTTTCTAGCTTTTCTTTCGCTTATTAGTTTTGTAAGGTTGCTTGCTTGTCACACAGGTCGTCTTTGGCTTGTCTCCTTCCGTGATATGCACTTGGTATTCGCCCCACCGTAGATCCAGAAACAACCTTTCTTGCAAAGAAAAGCCTCTTCTTTGATCCAAAGAGTTGGACAAGCCGCTTTTGTACAGCATGAAGGGGGCCGTCTCTGTTTTCTCTTTAGCTGCGTAGTAAGCCCGGGATTCTAGAATCGCACCGCACACAAGCCCGTGGTCGCAGGCAAATTTCGCGGTGGAGGAAGGAAGGATGTATGGGAGGATAGAATACCCGAGACTTGCTGCCGCAAAGAGCTCATGTGAGGCATTCCACTTCCAATAAGATTCTTAGGCTTCATGATTGCATTGAGATGGCTTAGCTCTGTAGACAGGATTCAATTCAGAAAAGAAAGTCTCAAGTATAGTTTAGCAATCAAAAGAACATTGGAACTAGGAACTGCTGAACCTATTGCTTAACGCAGGAGTTTACTATTGGCTTGCCCTTGATTCTGGTGGATTGATGAACTTGCTTGCCTTCGTTGATTGCCACAGAGAAACTTGTACTATGCATATGGATCACCGGATGATATAGTATAGAGACGTGGAAGACCTTCCGAAGGAGTCACAATAGGAGTGCCTCAGTCCAGAGATCTTTTCAGATGCCTGCCAATCATTCAAGTGTCGACCTGGCATCATGAGCAGAAGTCGATAGAGGAAGGAGGCAGCCGAGACCAATTCCCCCGTACGACCTATCTTCTATTCAATAGACTATTGATTTCTATTTGCGCGAAGTTCAGTAGAAATCGAAATGAATAATAAAAACCTGATTCCAGCCGTAGTTTATTGGCTCTTAGGTCGGCGAGACTGTCCCTGTAGCTAAGTAAAGCCAGTAGTTCGCGTTCGAGTTCTATTTTAACCGGATGGGACCTAAGAAACTCTCTACGTTCGTACCTGCAGCTAACAAGTCAGAAGTTTCCCATGAGTCCGAGTTAGCTCAACTAGTTCTAGTTCAGGACTGTCTGGGATGCTCTAATTGATTTAGCTCATATGGGAAATGAACCTTGGTTCTGTCTTGGAGATTGAAATCAGATAGCATCCATGTTGGAGAAGGCAGTGAAGCCTATTGGTTTCGGGAAATAAAAAAAAAGGCTTTGCTGCTGCTAGTGTAGCTACTGGGTCGACTTAAACTACTGCCAGAGGCCCCTCTCGAGACGGGTCCTCACCCTCCACCGGAACTCCTGCGGGTTAGAGAGATGGAACTACCGAAGCTGCTCCCTCTCTTCTGGAACTGTAAAAGGGTTGGGTGGCAATCACTTTTTAGATCATGGCTTGTAATCCCTTTCCCTTTACAACCGAGCTTGCCTAAGGACGGCGTATAAGTTCGAAAGTCTAGGATTGAGATCTGAGCAGGAATTTTTCCCAGGTCTACGGGTGGGTGGTAATTGGTTGCTTGGTCGAGCAGCTGCCCTTGGAATTGGCAAGGAAGGAAAGGGTCGATGTAATTGAGAGCGGGCGCCTATAGCATTCATTTAGAAAATCGCTGCAGCTGTCACATCTATTCTCTTCACCCGATATCATCCCATTCCTTTCTACCTTCGCTTCGGCATCAAAGCCTCTGTCAAGCCTCGGAACTATATTACCTTTCTTCCTGTTGCAGTAACCTTAGCTATTGAATCCACGGAAAAGAGAGGTAAAAATGTTCGGCTGTTTTCCGAATCGTGTTCCGAAGCAAGGTAGTTCCTTTTTTCAGGGGCAGGGAAGATTCAGGCTGAAGAATAAGAAGATGCCCCCCATTTCATTTCTATTTGACGAAAGGTATCCCACTTGAAGGAGTGCCAATCAACCGAGCCACCAGGTTTGAGAATAAGGACGATAGGAAGAACAACAAAAGCTTTTAAGGCAGAAAAAAAGAAGCCTACTTGAATTAAATAAAGAAGGATAAGTCTCAGAGAGGGTTTGGTTCTACTCTACTCTGATAGAGACAGAAGATTAAAATAAATGCCATTCCAAAGACAAAGAAAGAGTCTGGTATTAGGTAAGAAGCAAGGGATTACTCGCTAAAAGACTCCTGGGTGACTCCTAATGCCCAATCCACCAAGCAAGAGCTGATTCTCGGCTTGGCTACGGTATTCTATGTTGGTTTCGCATCGATCAAATCAAGAGTTACCCTCGGAAAACCGAAGCAAGCATTTTCACACGAGCTGAAACCAGAGGATTGCTGAGAAGCAACTAGAGCCTTCTGTTATCACAAGAAGTGCTTACTATTCATATTCATCGCCTTGAGGTGAGGCCGTCTTTTCCCCAGCTTTTGTAATACTTGGGGCGAGCCATCATAGAGCCCTAAAACTTGTGGGAAGGTAGAAGTGTCTAATAGAGAAAGGCTATACTTGAAAAAACTTTCTCACGTTCTTGGTCATCTAAGCTAGATGAAGCTTTTTGGGCTATAAAAAATCTGAACTTTGAATTGAATTCTGCAGGAGAGGCCTTGCCTAGCGTCGCGAAGGTTCTCGAGTTCGGACGTATCTCGTAATTCTCGTGAAAATGAGGGCGAGGGCTATTAACAGTTAGCCTCTGCCGCGGCCTATTACTTACTTTCTTTATAAGTTAAGTACAGCCTTCACTCCGTCCAGTCCATCCTTCATCCAACTCTCAATTGAAGAAAAGAAGAGAATCAGTTAACGGCAACTCAGCAATTCCATAGCACCTAGCTCCGATAAATGCTATCCGACTTGAATGATCGAATCGATTCCATCACTTTGTCGAGAACGGGCTGCCTCACATTAATAACAATAGGTCAACCGCTTACTATCTTTCTATAAAGATTCTAAGACTACTAAACGATTCCTTCATCTAAATGACGAATCGAACAATTCGATACTATTTCGAAAACCGCTATTACATAGCCCCTATCTTTTGTACTTCCGAGCGTTCTTTAACTAACTATAAGGACCGAGTCAGAACGATTGGGATCCCAGCAGTCAAACCACTGTGCTCGTTACTCTGTCGAGCTAATAAAGACCTCGGACTACCGGCGTTGGTCGCCTCTACTTTTATAGGGTAGAAAGAAAAAAGCCGTCGAGTGGCCAATGATAGCGAGACAACCTCCTCTCGTACCGCGTTGGAATCGATCTCCTTTCAGGATGTCTGAATGCGGTTCTATATCTGAGGAAGAGAAATGCGCAGTCGTGCTCTATCTCCAATAGATCACTCGTTCGCTCGCCTCGCTCTCGTCGTCGAATAGTACAAGGAGGGCGTTTAGCAGGAATCGATGGTGAACTCCTGTCTTGACCCGTAGGAATTCCTTTTTTTAGTCTTCTGGACAGAACATTGGACAAAACCATTCCATCGGTAACGCCTACAATTACTTACAACTAGTTGGATGGCTAGACGATCGCTTGCTATTACCTTTTTCAATGTGTGATATTCCTATTTTTCCCGATCCTACTCCCCGGAAACTTCGGATATGACCTGTAATCCTAGCGGCTTGAAGTAAGCTTTATACACACTGGAGGGTCGATGTAAATTGAGATAAGATAAAGAAGCGCTCCCGCTGTCGCCCGGGCTATGGCCAGGCAAGTTAACATCTGCAACCAACTAAAAACCCTAACATAACATGGAGCTTATCCATATGGGCGCTACTTACTTAGCTGCACATCCTGTTATGCACTCCCGCACGAAAGATGTGGCACTGGATTATCTGATTGTTAGAGAACGCCAAACTTCTGAATATTTCTGTGGTTTCAAGCAAAGATAAACTCGCCGATATTCTCAATAAGCCCCTTGCTTCGCGTTTTCAGCTTCTACGTTCGAGCCTCACTGTCACTCCGGTCCAGTATAGCATATCCGCTTAAACTCTAGGACTTCCCACCATAGAGAGAAAAAGTCAATGTTAGAATGAACCCCTAGCAGTTGTTATAAGACTTGCATCTAAAGAAAAAGGGATTGGGGCTTTTTAATATGCTTAAGACTCCCCATGGTGCAAAACCATGGATTTAACAAACAAAAACGTGGACGTTCGGGCGATACAGCTACTATCTCCCGTCTCGTCTAAGGGTTCCCTTTCTTTCCTTGAAGTGTGGGCCCTTTTTTGAAGAGAATCATATCGGCCCTTCCAGCTGCCCGTCGAGCAGTCGAAGTAGTGGATTCTGTTCAATCGGCTAAGAGGTGCGCTAGTGCGCCTGACTTAGTTGTAGGCGTTTTCTTGTTTCCATCCGCCTATCAGCTCTTTTTTTTTTACTGGCCTGAAGCTTCAACTTAAAGACAACTGGCCATAGAGAGCGATGAACTTAGAAGACAGCTGCAAGTTAGCCTTGCACTTCCTTATTCACTCTTGAACTACAAGAATGCTAGACTGCAGACCGCCTTCATTATTGTGCGCCTCTTCTTCTAGTTGTTCAATTTGATCCGGGCAGTGGATTTGATCACCGGGGATTCTGGGCATCCTAACTATGAAAGAGCTCCTTCTTTCAAAGACCCTATTGGACATTATTTACTTGCAAAGACCGGCTCGGGGATATCTCTTTGCATTAGAAGGAATCAGTCTTGGATAAGCCGCCTTAGGCTAATGAATCAAAAGAGGGAGACTCAGAGCTCATAGCAAGGAGTTAGTGCCTAACTTCACTAAGTGGTCTGTCTAAACGGCGGGGTATTTTTCTTTTTCCTTTCTTTCATGTTTCAAATGAAAATGCCCCGCATGTTAATGTCTTCAACCAGACAGACCGAGACAGGAAGAGCAGATGAGCCAGCAAAGAGTCTAGTAGGGGGTTCTAGCAACCTTTGCTAGTCGACAGAAGGATTTTCAAACTCGATAGCTTACTGGCTTAACGACTTTCTGGAAGTCTGATAGCACTCTCCCTTCCATTCCTAGTATAGCCATCTAGCCGGAATCCTTAGCGAGGTCAGAGTAGCCCTTCCTCTGCCGTACCTCTGATCAGTTCTTCAGAAAGCATTCCGTAAAAAAAAGGGCTATTAACAGTTAGCCTCAGTACCAATGAGCGGGTTGAGATCAGGAAAGAGACAAGACCGGATATTCCGCAAACACCGGAAAAGCCGCATCTTGAAAGGCGTGATGGAATTGCCCTTTGACAAGAGCATCCGAGAATATTGACTATTTTGCTGCTTTCCCAGTAAAGACATGCTTCCGGTCGGCCCTTTCTTCCAGCCAGTTGTATTCGGCTTGCTTATGTGCTTCTTCATTGGCGTGAGTTAGACGTGTTAGATAGGGATTCTCTTTCTCGTCCGTTTATCTTTA